TGGCTTGGCCATGTATCTAGGGCCAATCTATGGTAGAAGGGAAGGTTCCATCGGAACAATTTTTTTTTTTTTAAGGGTACCCCGTCTCTTTTTTTTTCAAAAAAGAGGGGGGATTGTGGGGAGAAATGACAAGAAGATATTGGAACATTAATTTGGAAGAGCTGATGGAGGCGGGAGTTCATTTTGGCCATGATATTAGAAAATGGAATCCTAAAATGGCACCTTATATCTCTGCAAAGCGTAAAGGTATGCATATTACAAATCTTATTAAAACGGCTCGTTTTTTATCAGAAGCTTGTGATTTGGTTTTTGATGCAGCCAGTAGGGGAAAACAATTCTTAATTGTTGGCACTAAAAAAAAAGCAGCTGATTCAGTATTACGGGCTGCAATAAGGGCTCGGTGTCATTATGTTAATAAAAAATGGCTCAGCGGGATGTTAACGAATTGGTCTACTACAGAAACGAGACTTCAAAAGTTTAGAGACTTAAGAACTAAACAAAAAACAGGAAGACTGAATCGTCTTCCGAAAAGAGATGCGGCTATATTGAAAAGACAATTATCTCACTTGCAAAGATATCTTGGCGGGATTAAATATATGACAGAGTTACCCGATATTGTAATCATCGTTGATCAGCACGAAGAATATACGGCCCTTCGGGAATGTATCACTTTGGGAATTCCAACAATTTGTTTAATCGATACAAACTGTGACCCCAATCTCGCCGATATTTCGATTCCAGCGAATGATGACTCCATAGCTTCCCTCCGATTAATTCTTAACAAATTAGTATTCGCAATTCGTGAGGGCCGTTCTGATTCTATAAGAAAAAAATAATGAATAAGAAGATAAATAACTTATGTCGTTTCGGAACCCTCATAGATTTATCGAATCGCTGACTATTTCTGAATCTCAAAAAGAGAGAAAAAGAACTGGAATAGAATATGATTAGTTGGTATTCCAAATATACGATTCAAGTAATTCAGTCGAGAAATAGATGATTGAATCAAAATAATTTCGTTTAAAGTTTTATTTGTGTCATAGAGCAATATGAATGTTTTATCACGTTCCACCACCATACTAAAAGGGTTATACGATATATCCGGCGTGGAAGTAGGCCAACATTTCTATTGGAAAATCGGGGGTTTCCAAGTTCACGGCCAAGTACTTATTACTTCTTGGGTTGTAATTGCTATCTTATTAGGTTCCGCTGCGCTAGCTGTTCGGAAACCACAAACTATTCCGACCGGCGCTCAGAATTTCTTCGAATATGTCCTTGAATTCATTCGAGATGTGAGTAAAACTCAAATTGGAGAAGAATATGGTCCTTGGGTTCCTTTTATTGGAACTATGTTTCTCTTTATTTTTGTTTCTAATTGGTCAGGCGCTCTTTTCCCTTGGAAAATCATACAATTACCTCACGGGGAGTTAGCCGCACCCACGAATGATATAAATACTACTGTTGCTTTAGCTTTACTCACGTCAGTGGCATATTTCTATGCGGGTCTTACCAAAAAAGGTTTAGCTTATTTCGGGAAATATATTCAACCAACTCCAATCCTTTTACCTATTAACATTTTAGAAGATTTCACAAAGCCCTTATCACTTAGTTTTCGTCTATTTGGAAATATCTTAGCTGATGAATTAGTCGTTGTTGTTCTTGTTTCTTTAGTACCTTCAGTGGTTCCTATCCCTGTCATGTTCCTTGGATTATTTACAAGTGGTATTCAAGCTCTTATTTTTGCAACTTTAGCCGCGGCTTATATAGGTGAATCCATGGAGGGCCACCATTGACTAGTTTTCGAAATAGTCTTTTTTTAGCTTCGCCCAAGGCAATCTCTGCGCGACCAAAAATAATCCACTTAAAAAAAAACAAAATCTAGAACTACACTATATACAATTTAGAGTAATAGCAAAAACGATTACGCTTACGCTATTGAAGCAGATAATTTTTGTCAAAAGATCTTTTGACAAAAATTATCTTTTGGTCCACTTATATCTCTAGCGCCCTTCAATGAATATTTTTTCTATAGGTTGACCAATCCCAATAGTAAAAGTGAGGAGTCAGAATTTTACGAAGAATTCATGTGGTATATGTTTCCCGCGTGGGATTAAAGAAAGGGGGGATGTTCTATAGAATGCTTTCCTTTTCGGTTGATTTTCTTCAATGATTGGCCAACAAATTTTTAATAAATACTAAATGGAATGAACGTTGATCAATCACTTTTTATGTAATGATTCTCTCTAATCCATTTGTCCTTTTAGATTGTATCCATAGCAGGATAATGATAAAGAAAGGGGGAGGGAAAGAAGAATTTCCAAAAACGAGATTTCTAAAAAATGGGCTGGTTCTGAGAGGGGAGTCTATCTAATTGAATGGCGGTAAGTCAACTCTTGTGACTGTTTTGACAATTGATTATGAAATCGGATTGGATTGGCTCTAAGATGGATGAAGAGTTGGTTTACATTATGAAAGAAATACGTGTATATGGTATATTAGCCAGTTCGATATGACTGAACGATCTATCTAATTTGACCTCCGAATGTGAATTTATGTGTAGATTCTTCTCTTCTAGAAGTCCTTTTGTCTGATCTCTTACTATGAGTTGAATGAATATCAATAAAAAAAATGGAAGAATTCAAAAAATAGGTATCACAAACACTAAGGGAAGAACGAAAGTTATCTGGATTTACAAGGAATTTCTTCAAGTAAAAAAGAGCTATTTAAGTCCTTTTCATGATTCAATAATCTTTTTACTTGAATTGGCAGTGCGTAGTTATTTCGACTGGCTGAATCGTAGCGCTGGAAGAAGTCAAGTAGAATTCATTGGTTGGGTGTATCATTAACCATTTCTTTTTTGGGGACGAGGAACTTATCATGAATCCACTGATTTCTGCCGCTTCCGTTATTGCTGCTGGATTGGCTGTAGGGCTTGCTTCTATTGGACCTGGAGTTGGTCAAGGTACTGCTGCGGGCCAAGCTGTAGAAGGCATCGCAAGACAGCCCGAGGCGGAGGGGAAAATACGAGGTACTTTGTTGCTTAGTCTAGCTTTTATGGAAGCTTTAACAATTTATGGCCTGGTTGTCGCATTAGCACTTTTATTTGCGAATCCTTTTGTTTAATCTTAGAAATATTAACATTTTTTTCATTTTTTCTTGCCTGTTCCTTCTGCTTTGCTTTTTCGAATTCGATCAAGATTTCATTCTTACAATTACTTATTCGTTGAGACAATAACCCACGGGAAGGGCTGATTTGCGGATGAGGAATTAGCATGCCGACCCCCTTTCAGCTTTCCCCTTCGTAGTCCAAAGGCCCTTTTTAGGAAGGGTTGCACCAAAGAGGGTACTTCTAAATTTCTTCTAAAATCGAAGAGATTTTAGAAGAAATTTAGAAATAGAAAGACAGGGTAAAATCAAAATGAATATCCTCTTGATTAGTCCCATCATAAGAATCATTAACCAACCAAGATCCGTCCATATATAAAAGAAAGGGGGGCGAATTGATATAAAAAGAATTCTATTCGATTTTTGAGTCTATCTATAAGAGGAGATCATATGAAAAATGTAACCGATTCTTTCCTTTCTTTGGGCCACTGGCCATCCGCCGGGAGTTTCGGGTTTAATACCGATATTTTAGCAACAAATCCAATAAATCTAAGTGTAGTGAGTGGGGTATTGATTTTTTTTGGAAAGGGGGTGTGTGCGAGTTGTTTATTTCAAGAATAGGCTGGATCCAACCAGCTGTACTTTTTCCGTTATAACTAGGAACGAAAGGTGCATGAACTTGCGAATTACTTCTAACTAAATGAACTAAATTAAGAAATCATCTGGAAGAACCATAGCCTTTCGTAATTCATTGGTAAATATACTTTGATTCTCTATCAACTAATAATGTGGGATCGTTAACATGGTTAAAGCGAAATCGTTTGAAGTCCAGACGCAGCATAGTACTCTTTCTACCGCTATGTTAATATATATATTAATATAGAGATGGCTTCAAAAAAATCATTTTATTGCTATAGAACACTCATATCGATAAACTGATTTGAAACTACTTATTGGATTTGATTCCTTTTTTAGACAATGCTGAATGGACAACCTATGTATTATTGTGTCTTAAAGTAAGAAACATTTTTTGGATTGAAAAAAGAAAATAAAACTAAACAACTTTGCTGACAATTACATAGTTTTTGTTTGGTCAGAAGAGTCCTCCGAATCTTTTTGTCTTGGATTATCGATTCCGTTCGAAATTTTTTCTTTTTGAATAGGACGAGAGAATAGAGGATAGGCTCATTACATTCCAAAAAAATATATCTGAATTTACCATCCGTAATACGTAATTGAAGTAAGTGAGCGTGAGAGCCAAATGAATCGAAAGATTCATGTTTGGTTCGGGAAGGGATCATGGAAATTTTGAAATGAATGCAAATATAATCTACTTTCATTAAGTGATTTATTAGATAATCGAAAGCAGAGAATTTTGAATACTATTCGAAATTCCGAAGAATTACGCGGGGGGGCCGTTGAACAGTTGGAAAAAGCCCGGGCTCGTTTACGTAAAGTAGAAATAGAAGCGGATCAGTATCGAGTGAATGAATACTCTGCGATAGAACGGGACAAGTTGAATTTGATTGATTCAATTTATACGACTTTGGAACAACAAGAAAATAACAACAAGGAAACTCTTCGTTTTGAACAACAAAGGGCGATTAATCAAGTCCAACAATGGGTTTTACAACAAGCCTTACAAGGAGCTTTAGGAACTCTGAATAGTTGTTTAAACAATGAGTTACATTTACGTACTATCAGTGTTAATATTGGCATATTGGGGGCAATGAAAAAAATAACTGATTAGTTCTTCTCCTATCTACTGTAGGCATTATTTTTGATTTTGATTTTGTTCTTTAGAATTAAGAAATACGCATGGTAACCATTCGAGCCGACGAAATTAGTAATATTATCCGCGAACGTATTAAGCAATATAATAGAGAAGTAAAGAT